AATTCTCGACGTGAAAACACAGAGACAGAGGGCTGATCTTTGAATAGGGAAAAGAATGGATCCGCAGGGTCCCAAATGAATTGGCTTGTTCGAAAAAAGCCTTGTTCTTTGGAAGATCTATCTCGTGTCTGGTACTGCATGGTTCCACTCTGCAAGAACTCCGAATCATTCTCTTGAAGCTCATCCTCTTTATGATAAATGATCCATTTGCCCCGAAATGACCCAGTCCAATAGGGAAATCCCAATTCCGTGGGCCTTTCGATACAATCAAATAGATTGCCACAAGGGCGCCATATTCTAGGAGCCCAAACTATGTGATTGAAGAAATCCTCCTCTATCTGTTGCGGATCAAGGGCCCCTTCCCCTTCTTCAAACTCCGATTCGTATTTTTCATATAGAAATCTCTGATCAACGATAGAACAAGATCCATTTTGCATCATATCTAACTGATTCCTTGGTTCGGACCGAAGAAGTAATGTCACTCGATTATTATCAAACTGACTGCAATATTTTTCTGTCCGTGAGGATCCCGCCAGAGCGCCTTCTACTTCTAATAGTAATAATAGTAATAGGCCATGAACTAGATCAGAATCATTCTCAACGAATCCATAAGAAGTGATCCAATCTTTTTCATCGTGTCTGGATGAAGACCAAAGATCTTGAGCGACCGATCCGGCAGAACAACTCAAAAGATAAAGAAGTATCGTGAATTTCTTCATGCTCGTTCCAAGTTCGAAGTACCATTTGTACAAATAAGAATCCCCTCCCTTACATGATTTCTTCTTCATATAGATAGATATAGGATCTATGGGGCAATTACTTAGAAGTACATTTTGTGTAACAGCCCTTCCTATCTGATAGAAAAGGATCCCATGATCCTGAACCGATCTTATCTGGGATCGAAAATCCCAAGTTTTTCTATGAAGAGCTGATCTAATTGTATTAGTTTCTATAATGGATTTCTTCTGTGTAATACTAATCGATAGGGCCTCATTGATAAGTGCTACAAGATCTCGCGCATTGGAACCCATGGTTATGGACCCGAATCCGTTAGTATGGAACATCTTCTTTTCCAAGTGAAATCCCCTAGTATATGAAAGAATGAAAAAGTGCTTTCGTTGTTGTGGAAGAAGAAGCCTTCGTATCTTAATGCATGTATTGAATTTATTCGGAGCTATTAGAGCGGGATCCACTTTTTGGGGAATATGAGTCGAAGCAATAACAAGAATCTTTCCAGTGGAACATCTTTCACAATCCCTGGAGAGATAGTTCTCTAATAGACCGAGGGATAAGTAATTCGACTCATTCACATGCAGATCATGAATGTTTGGAATCCATATTATGCAAGGAGACATTGCTTTTGCTAATTCGAATTGAAGGGTGATATCAAATCGGTCTATTTTCGGCGTCATATACATAGTTAGCACATTCGTCATAGTTAGCAGCTCCGTATCAATATCAAGGTCATCATCACTATCATCAATATCGTCACTATCATCAATATCGATATCGTCACTATCATCAATATCGATATCATCAATAAGATAACCTTTAGGCTTGTCATCCAGGAACTTGTTCGGAAATACCGTAATGAAAGGAACATAGGAGTTTGTCGCTAGGTATTTGACCAAACAGGATCGTCCAGTTCCTATAGAACCTATCACTAAAATACCTCTAGAAGGGGATAGGGCTAAGCGGAGCGAAAAGGGTTTTCCATGAGGAGATGGGGAATGAAAACTATTAGCCCCACACGAGGTTTGTGAATAAGTGATTGTCTGATAATGAGCAAGGAATATCCGTCTTTCTGCTAAACAGGATCTATTGAACTCATAATTCATTAGATCCTTTTGATGAATGTCAACTAAGTATCGTAAGGAAATCGATCCCGGTTGTTCAATCATTTGATAACCAGAGTCATTCTTTGATAAATGATCACTATGAGTCAGACTCAATAGAATTTGATCAATCCTTTTTTCTGTCGTTAAGGTGGAGAACTGAACCAAGAATTCTCTTTCTTCATCATCAATCGAATCACTGTTCGCGACCCAGAATTCTATTTTCTCATCAATCCAATCACCGTTCACGTTTTTTCTTTTTCTTATCAATGAATAGATCTCTTTACTTGTACGACTTAGATGTCTCGTATTTCTCGAAAAAATGATTCGATTGATGGGATTTGGTATGATACTTACAAGATCGATGAGATTGATCTTCCAATATTTCTTCTTAGAACGTATTGATTTGACCCCATAAGCGGGACCACCACCCAATAGCATGTTGCCACCAGAAGCAGAACCCCGTATTTCTTCCAGAGAATCTCCTAATTGTTCCAGAACAACTAGAAAGAGATTCTTTAACCAGAAAGGATTCAGTTCAGATGTAGGATACCTATCCAGAAGTTTTCGAAATTCCATCATGTATGATGGAATCATCAAAGATTTGATCTTTTCTAACTCTGTCTGTAACTCACTAGAGGCTCGGGAAACAAAGAGAAGATGTA